TTCAATGTTTATTTTTACACACGCCTTTTTTTAGGAGGTCTACAACCATTATGTGGCATAAGGGTTACATCCCTTACGAAAGTTAATAGTATACCACTTCTACGAATAGCTCGTAATGCTGCGTCTCTTCCGAGACCAGGACCTTTTATCATGACTTCTGCTCGTTGCATACCTTGATCTACCGCGGTACAAATAGCATTTGCTGCTGCGCTTTGAGCAGCAAAAGGTGTCCCTCTTCTTGTACCCCTGAATCCACAAGTACCGGCAGAGGACCAAGAAATCACCCGACCTCTTACATCTGTAACAGTTACAATGGTATTATTGAAACTTGCTTGAACATGAATAACTCCCTTTGGTATTCTACGTGTATTCTTACGCGAACCAATACGTCCATTCTTACGTGAACCAACTCTCGGTATAGTTTTTGCCATATTTTATCATCTCATAAATATGAGTTAAAGATATATGGATATATCCATTTCCTCTCAAAACAGATCCTTTCCCTTATTTGTACATCGGTTTTTTTAGCAGGTTTCTTTTAGATTAGCCTTGTCTTTGTTTATGTCTCGGATTGGAACAAATTACTATAATTCGTCCCCGCCTACGGATTACTCGACATTTTTCACAAATTTTACGAACAGAAGCTCTTATTTTCATATTTAGAATTCCTTAATTCTGAATTGACTTGTTGGAAGAAAATGGGTTTCTTGGAATTTTGAATCTCAAATAGTATTTCCCTGGAAAGAAATGTTCAACCGCCTAATCTCTCGAATCCTTGTTGCGGAGGCGATAAATTATACGCCCTCTAGTTGAATCATAATGACTTACTTCAATTTTGACTCTATCTCCCGGTAGTATCCGGATAAAACTACGTCGGATTTTTCCTGAAACATAACCTAGAATTAGCTCTTCATTATCTAAGCGAACCCGGAACATACCGTTGGGAAGTGATTCAGTAATTAAACCTTCATGAATCCATTTTTGCTCTTTCATTCCAGATAAAACTCCCTTGAAGTATTAACTAATGGAGAAGGAACAAGATTAGACAATCCGCTCTTTTTTTTGTATTTTTCACAAATAGGAAGTTTCAGATCCAATTTGGATATGAGAAGGATTACCATATATAACACAAAATTTCTCCGCCGATTCCTTGTAAGCGAGCCTCTCGGTCTGTCATTATACCTCGAGAAGTAGAAAGAATTACAATTCCCATTCCGCCTAAAATTTTAGGAATTCGTTGATAGTTAGAATAGATTCGTAAACCGGGTCGACTAATCCGTTTTAAATTTAATATATTTCTATAGCTCCTTTTCCTATTCCTTCTATGTCGTAGGGTTGCAACCAAAAAATATTTGTTGTTTTTTCGGTGTTTCCTGACATTTTCGATGAACCCTTCTTGTAAAAGTATTTTAACAATGTTTTCAGTGGTATTAGTAGATGCTATTTGAACCACTCGTTTTCTATCCATGTCAGCATTTCGTATAGAGGTTATTATCTCAGCAATAGTGTCCCTACCCATGATGGAATAAAAATATTAATACCTCCAAATTTGAATATAATCAACATGTTTTTTTATGAATTTCAATTAGTAATTTTTTTTATAAATATGAAGTTTTAAAAGGTATATGCGTCAGACATGATCTACTAATTAATCTTTATCTATTTCTTTCCAATAGCTTACTATAGCCATATCACAGTCTCATTTTATAATACCTCAGGAGCCAATGAAACTATTTTAGTAAAATTTAACTGTCGCAATTCCCGAGCGATCGGACCAAAAACGCGAGTTCCTTTTGGATTTCCTTCTTGATCAATAACAACTGCAGCGTTATCATCATATCGAATTATCATACCGTTGTCACGTTTGAGTTCTTTAGGGGTACGTACAATTACAGCTCTGACCACTTCTGATCTTTCTAGGGGCATATTTGGCACTGCTTCTTTAATCACAGCAACAATAATGTCGCCAATATGTGCATATCGACGATTGCTAGCTCCTATGATTCGAATACACATCAATTCTTGAGCCCCACTATTATCCGCAACATTCAAATAGGTTTGGGGTTGAATCATATCATTTTTTTATCTGTTCTTTCAATGCACAAAGCAAGGATCCAAGAAAAAAAAAAGAAATATTTTTTATCAAAAACCTGCTATTTTTCATTTCCAAGACCGATTTCTTTTGGTTTTACACCCTTATCCTCCCAAAATAATAAATTGAGTTCGTATAGAGATTTTGGACGCCGCTATTGAAATAGCCTTTCTGGCTATATTTTCTGATACTCCGCCCATTTCATAAAGTATTCGACCCGGTTTAACAACAGCAACCCAATATTCGGGGGATCCTTTCCCCGAACCCATACGTGTTTCTGCAGGTCTTATTGTAACTGGTTTGTCTGGAAATATACGTACCCATATTTTTCCACCACGACGTGCATTTCGGGTCATTCCTCGTCGACCTGCTTCTATTTGTCTAGATGTGATCCAAGCGGGTTCAAGT